TTTCTAATTAATTCCTATTATACAAAAGCAGTCCAGATAGACTGAGCAAAAAAGGGTTTTATTTCGATTCCCTATTTTGAAAATCAGATATTAATTTTCTTCAGTCAGAATGAACAGAAAAATAAGATGATTCAAAGAAGTTCTCTACCCCGAACTTTGTATCGCGCGTATGACTTAGCACAACTAGGAAAGTAAGATCAGATAAACAAGACTAAAAAAAGATTCATCGGAATAGCAGAATACAAAATTAAGAAATGAAAAAAAAAATAAAGGGGAGCCTAATCTCACCCCCTTCTGTACCATAAAGAAAAGATATATTCAATTTTTACCATTTTCTAAAAAGAAAAAGAAGTGCTTCTAGATTATAGACTTATCCACTTAGATGAATAAATCATACTATACTCTATTTATATTATGAACGAATATGTATCTCAATCCATCTCGAGGTATTTGTATCAATACCTATTCGGTAGATCTTTTTTTCTCTGCCAGGAACCAGATTTGAACTGGTGACACGAGGATTTTCAGTCCTCTGCTCTACCAACTGAGCTATCCTGACCTTTTCTTGTGCATCATCCTAGTAGAGGATTTGTATCTATGTCAATTAAAGGGATTCCAAAATCAATTAAATAAAGTATTTTAAATTCGAAATTTGAAAATGGGGGGGGGTAGTCCTACGCATTGTATATGGCTTACTTAATAATACTTAAAAATAGAGTGAATAACCGGGATTCCTTCCCTACACTCGAATAAAAAAGAAATCTATTCTAGGATAAGATCCATTGAGTTCTCTTCGCACTCCTTTGGGAAAGAGTAGAATGAGAAAGCTAATGAATCTTAAATTGATAAAAAGGAAAAAAGAGGATAAATACTATAGTTAGCGAATAAAAGAGGGTTTGGGGATAGAGGGACTTGAACCCTCACGACTTATAAAGTCGACGGATTTTCCTTTTACTAGAAATTTCATTGTTGTCAGTATTGACATGTAGAATGGGACTCTCTCTTTGTCCTCGTCCGATTAATCCACTTTATTAGATGTATAAAGCCCTTCCTTCAAATTTAGAAGGAGTTCCACTAACAACACAACGTAATTAACTCGATTCGTTAGAACAGCTTCCATTGAGTCTCTGCACCTATCCTTTTCCTTTGTATTCTAGTTCGAGAACCCCCCTCTCAAAACACGGATTTGGCTCAGGATTGCCCTTTTTTAATTCCAGGGTTTCTCTGAATTTGGAAGTTACCACTTAGCAGGTTTCCATACCAAGGCTCAATACAATCAAGTCCGTAGCGTCTACCGATTTCGCCATATCCCCATTTTCCTCTTCTTTGAGACAAGGATTCCTTGTGTAATTTCATCCATCTCTTAGTTTTTTTGAATCTATTGAATTCATCACTCGACGTAGTCTAGCAGTTCGACTCTATTTGAGAGACCCCACTTGCTTATTGCAATTCAGAATTGAATTGATTGTATCGTTGAGGTATTTCCAATTCAATCCGAATCAATATATCCCAAAGTTTTTCTCTCCCCCCCCTACTGTATTACTTTTTTAGAGTATTCGAAATCATACTATAACGCTTGATATTCATTCTTTTTTTTTCTAATAAGAATTAGCTATTTTATTTGCTATGACTCTATGTCCCCCTTAGTGAAATAGGAATTCTAAAATTATTAACAAATAAAAAAATATCTCAAAAAAAAAGTCGATAATGATCGAATGAAAATGCCAATAAAGTCGCATTTTCTCTTTATTATATCTTTCATATATATTATTCTTTTCTATGTATTAGATTATTCGTCGGAGCCATATCAAATTGAAAATATCTGAAATCCAATTCCATTATAGAAATAGGAATCAATTCTATTCTATATAGAAAAATGGATTTGCGAATTAGAGAAATAAAAAGAAAATTCAATAAATTTTAAAATTTTATTTAAAGATATCTTCTAGTTAAGCATATCAAGGTAACTTTATCTTTAAGAAGTTTTAGTTTTTTTTATAAGATTAAGTAGAACTTAAAATTTAGAATCTAGTTAATAGCTAAAATTAATAACTAAGATCTGCGATTTTACGGATTTCCTATACTATATCTATTTCTATTTGTTACACTATTTCTGCTATGTAAGCCCACTTAGCTCAGAGGTTAGAGCATCGCATTTGTAATGCGAGGGTCATCGGTTCAAATCCGATAGTCGGCTTTTTTTCTCTATCGATGTTCTACGAACAAAAATCTCTTTTTTTTCCGAATTCAATGGAGAATCCAGGATCTTTTATGTTTTCTACCTTACAATTTTGCTAGATACAAAACAATAAAATAAATAATATATATACAAAAAATACAGATTTTGATGAAATTCTAGTTTTTGTGGTACTTTAGTTGATTTTACTCTGTTTATCCTGTAGTTTAATTCAGTTTTAATTTCGATGTATTCTGTAATGTAAATACAATGAAATTAATTGTGTAAAATGAAATTTCAATAAAATAAAAAAGGAGTCTTCATGTCCCGTTATCGAGGACCTCGTTTAAAAAAAATACGCCGTCTGGGAGCTTTACCAGGACTCACTAGAAAAACACCTAAATCCGGAAGTAATCTGAAAAAAAAATTCCATTCTGGTAAAAAGGAGCAATATCGTATTCGTCTTCAAGAAAAACAGAAATTGCGTTTTCATTACGGTCTGACAGAACGACAATTACTTAGATATGTACATATCGCTGGAAAAGCAAAAAGGTCAACAGGCCAGGTTTTACTACAATTACTTGAAATGCGTTTGGATAATATCCTTTTTCGATTGGGTATGGCTTCAACCATTCCTGGAGCCCGCCAATTAGTAAACCATAGACATATTTTAGTTAATGGTCGTATAGTCAATATACCAAGTTTTCGTTGCAAACCCCGAGATATTATTACTACGAAAGATAACCAAAGATCAAAAGGTCTGGTTCAAAATTCTATTGCTTCATCTGACCCAGGGAAATTGCCAAAGCATTTGACGATTGACACATTAGAATATAAAGGACTAGTAAATAAAATTCTAGATAGGAAGTGGGTTGGTCTCAAAATAAATGAGTTGTTAGTTGTAGAATATTACTCTCGTCAGACTTGAACTTAACGAAAAAAAGAAAGGTTCATAGAATTTTCTTCCCCTTACCCTTCCCCCGAACTAAATCGACCTAAGACCACTAATTCGTAAGACTACTAATTCGTATTTTCCCACTCAACTAGCAAAAATGGATTAACCCTAGGATCTTTTTTTTCCTATATGTATATTTTACATCCCACGGTAATTTGCTATAGAAAATTTCTATTAAATACGATATTATTGCTGGAATAAATTGTTATTTGATTTGCTACATTGTGCTCGTTAACGTTGATAAATTAAGAAAAACGGAAAGAGAGGGATTCGAACCCTCGGTAAACAAAAGTCTACATAGCAGTTCCAATGCTACGCCTTCAACCGCTCGGCCATCTCTCCTACAATAATCTTATTATGGAAAATAAACTGAGTGAATAGCGAGTTTTCTTATTCCTGCAGTACAGGTACAACCGCAACCGCTCGGAGGTTCCATAGTTCTATTGGAAAAATTCCTTTTGCTGTAAGTGGAAGGATCTTAGGTTTTTTTTACCAGGAATTGCGCTCCCTATAAAAGTTTTAGTTTGGGTTTTCCCGCAACCAAAGAAAAAGAGAATGGAAGAATTCTTCTTTTCTTCTTATTGCATAATCAAATTTATTGCATAATAAAATAAAGAAACCTTAAAATTCCGTTTGCATAAGGTACGCTACACCATACTGTCGAAATCCAAAATAGGGTATGAGACAATTAATGACTTTGCAAACACAAAATAGCTGATGAGAGAAGTTATTGTTGAGAAATAGGAAAGTGGAATGAAATCCAGTCTTAGTCAAATATTTCATATCTCCTCTTGTCCAAGCAGAATAAAAAGGATACAATTTGAGCTGCGCAGAAAATCCATATCTCTCTTATCCATTTAAAGCATATGGATTTAGAGCATACGGAGGGATCGATTTATAAGAATCGAATGTGTTTGTTTTTATGTTATTTTGTGAAGGAATGAAAACAATTCTATATGGAATGGGTTGGGAATTATGCCTAGATCCCGCGCAAATGGAAATTTCATTGATAAGACCTTCTCAATTGTAGCCAATATTTTATTGCGAATAATTCCGACAACCTCAGGAGAAAAAAAGGCATTTACTTATTATAGAGATGGTGCGATTTGACTCTTTTTTTTTTGTTTTTTTTTTTTAGCCCTACCTACACCTTAGTCTTCCGAGAAAGAGAAGGGGTTCACATAGAGAGAACAATATTAGTAAAGCAAACCCACGCTTCGGGAAGGTGAGGTGAACTAACAATTCCTTCTGTCGTGTATCCTCGATTGATGCGGCCTCAGATGCTTCAATTATAGATTTGAGTATTGAGCGAAAGGTTATACCTACAGGATAGGTTATGGATTACAGACCAACTCTACTCTATTAGTACCAGTAGGCAGCATAGGGGAGAAAAGCACTACACCTAGAAATAGGAAAGGAATCAACAAGAGAAAAACTTTGTTAGAAATTAGCCCTTTCCTGATCCGTATCAGGGTTGGGAAGAATGGTTGGGATAACAAACAACCATCAGGTTTGTACTTTGGATACCCCTATAACCATCAAAGATCGTTGAAGTGGCTAATTCCTCTAAATAGGGGGCGTTGAGAACAAATAAATTCTTGGAGCTATTGTTTTTTTCTAGCATTAATAAAATTCATTGGTGTTAAGAAAAACCTCTTGCGAAAAGGTTGGCTAGAGATTTCTTGGAAAAATACCAGCCCCTTTCGATTCATAATGAGACGGGACTAATTCTATTTTGATTCTATAGATTATTTCGCTTAGTACTATGTACAGAAGGGAGGAGCCGTATGAGATGAAAACCTCATGTACGGTTTTGGAACGGAGATTTTTTGAATAGAATGAACGACCGTAACGGATGTTGGCTCAATCCGAAGGAAATTATGCGGAAGCTTTGCAAAATTATTATGAAGCTACGCGACTAGAAATCGACCCCTATGATCGAAGTTATATACTCTATAACATAGGACTTATACACACAAGCAATGGAGAGCATACAAAGGCTTTGGAATATTATTTCCGGGCACTAGAACGAAACCCTTTCTTACCGCAAGCTTTTAATAATATGGCCGTGATCTGTCATTACGTGCGACTATCTCCACTATAGAAAGAAAAAAAGAGAGGATCAAATTTTCTAGTAAATACTAGAAAAAAAGGCTTTCTACATAGGGATCGTAAAAACAACGATTTTTCCCTATCAGCTGTAGGAAGGAAGGACACTTCAAGAGAATCAAAAAAGGAAGAAAGTATCGCCTATACTACTACTCTATGGATAAAGCTCTCAAATTGATAGGGAAAGCACCGTAAAGATCAATTAGTGAGCGACTGGGTCGATACAACTAAAAAAAACTGCTTACTTATCTTATCCCACGATATGGGGTCAAATTTAGGAATCCGCTTATGTAATAGAGCCGATCCACTAAGGGATTAAGCAGCGGTGTAGTATCAGATCCCAAAGATAGTAAGTTCTTTTTTCTTTCTTATGTAAAAAAGTCTTTTTCAAGGATTCTATAGAGATTTCATATATGAAACCGGGATAGTTACCTTTTAGAAAATTCGAACGAAGGCTCTAGATCTATCTATGCTTCATTCTTCTGAAGGTGGGAAAAAAGATCAAACTGATTATGGATAAAAATTAGGGTTTGAAACTTAGGTAATTAACTTCTTCTGCTTAAACCAAAAACAAATTCGATCGATTTTTTAGAAATCGAATTCAGTTAAGATAGGGGAAATTAAGATAGCAATTTATGAGCCGTATGAGGTAGGAAACTCTCAAGTACGGTTCTAAGGGAAGGAACTGCCTATTCCGACCGAGGAGAACAGGCCATTCTACAGGGTGATTCGGAAATTGCAGAAGCTTGGTTTGATCAAGCTGCTGAGTATTGGAAACAAGCTATCGCGCTTACTCCGGGAAATTATATTGAAGCACAGAACTGGTTGAAGATTACGAAGCGCTTTGAATTTGAATAAGAGCACGCTCCTTATTTTTCATAAAATGGGTGGTTTGGTTATTGATCCATTAATCAAATCAATTAGGTCGTAAGATCGAATCAAGAATTTTATTATATCCCTTTCTTCTACCTTCTATTTTATATGATATTTCATAAGGATAAACCATAGGGATAGGGTCCAGAATAGAAGTAATAAAGTGAATAAAAAGAAAAAATAGTGGCAATATAAATATTGCTAATATATCAGGACTGTCTTATTAATAATTCTAATGAGTTATCTTGGAATTTAGAATAAAATAAAAAACCCTATATTATGCTCAAGGAAAGTAGATGTATATAGGAGCTTATACCTTCAAAAAAAATACACCAGTTTCTTAAATTTCAAAATTTTTTTCTTACGTCGGGAAATATTTGTTTTTCAAGACAAACAATGTCCGTTAGGCACCTAATCTTTATGTCATAATAGATCCGAACACTTGCCTCGCATTGACTTCAATATATAATTGCTCCAGTGAATAACTAAAAAAAAATAGAAGAACGATAGATAGTAAAGAAAAGAACTAACCATAATATCTATCTTTCAAAATCTATCTTTCAAAGATTCACTAAAAAGACAGTTGGCGGGTCTCTTTGTATGTCTTGTCCGGAAAGAGGAGGACTTAATGATTATTCGTTCGCCGGAACCAGAAGTAAAAATTGTTGTGGATAGGGATCCTGTAAAAACATCTTTTGAAGAATGGGCCAGACCCGGCCATTTCTCAAGAACACTAGCTAAGGGCCCTGATACTACCACTTGGATCTGGAACCTACATGCTGATGCTCACGATTTCGATAGTCATACGGGTGATTTGGAGGAGATCTCTCGAAAAGTCTTTAGTGCTCATTTCGGGCAACTCTCCATTATCTTTCTTTGGTTGAGTGGCATGTACTTTCATGGTGCCCGCTTTTCCAATTATGAAGCATGGCTAAGTGATCCTACTCACATTGGACCCAGTGCTCAGGTAGTTTGGCCTATAGTAGGGCAAGAAATATTGAATGGTGATGTAGGCGGGGGTTTCCGAGGAATCCAAATAACCTCTGGGTTTTTTCAGCTTTGGCGAGCATCTGGAATAACTAGTGAATTACAACTCTATTGTACTGCAATTGGTGCATTGATTTTTGCAGCGTTAATGCTTTTTGCTGGTTGGTTCCATTATCACAAAGCCGCTCCAAAATTAGCCTGGTTCCAAGATGTAGAATCCATGTTGAATCACCACTTAGCAGGATTATTAGGACTTGGGTCTCTTTCTTGGGCGGGACACCAAATCCATGTATCTTTACCAATTAACCAATTTCTTGACGCCGGGGTGGATCCTAAAGAGATACCACTTCCCCATGAATTTATCTTGAATCGTGACCTTTTGGCTCAACTTTATCCTAGT